TTTTACTGTTATAGAACATAGGAGAGTAATTAATTGGCATGAATAGAGTAAAAGAGAAAAGTTACAGAAGTGATGACTCCTATATAGTTTTATACAAGCCTTAAATCTATTATTTTTTTTATTTCCTTAATTAATTTGATTAGAGTGAAACTCCTTAAAAACCCCCGCTTTCTTTAAAATATCCTGAACCGTTTCTGTAGGTTGAGCACCTTTCTCAAGGAAATATAGAATAGCAGGAACATTTAAATAAGTTTGATTCTTTATCGGATCATAAAAACCCACTTTCCGAAGATCTCGTCCTTCTCTTCGGGACCGAACATCAATTGCAACGATTCGATAGACGGCTCATTGGGATAGATGTAAAAAAGTAACCCCCCCTCGAAACGTATAGGAAGTTTTCTCCTCGTACGGCTCATTCAAAATAATTTTTAGTTCTACTTAATGTATAGAATCACAAATGGGTCTATAAAAAAATGGTTGAAATCCCCCTTTTTTATTCTTACTTCCTTAAAAAAAAATCATTTGTACTCATAACTCAAGTTAGATAACTCTCCAGTGGCTTAAAGGAAAATATTTAAGCATTTCATTTATTGAGTGGTCTTGAAACCTCTCTTTTTTGTTTCTTTTATTTCAAATCTATTTGAATTTTTATTATGGTACAATTATGGAAACAATGGAAAAGATCTTTTCTTGTTTTGGGATCCTTTAATCTTTGTTTTAAATCATTGGGTTTAGACATAACTTCGGTGATTCTTAATCTTTTCAAAATGGCAGCAACATACCTTTTTTTGCGATTGATTTCTAATAAAGAATCATAGAAAGGGTTGATTCTTATATAATAAACTTTATATGGAAAGAATTTTTTCAATTCCAACAAATTTTATTTTAGATTGAAAACGTGAAACCCTTTCAATTTCTCTATCAACGATATACTTACGAAGTTCTTCCAATTTATTGATTGGCATTAACCATAGACCTTTGCCCCTGAGAAATGAATCAATAATTTCTACTCGAGCTCCATCATCGACTATTTCCATTACAACCCGATGGGTTTGTAGTGAAACAGAATAAATGATGTCGAGTCAAGAGCACCTTCATTCTTATATAAAATGGTGGATGTCAAAATCCACAATGGATCATGTCTTTCAAGTCGCACGTTGCTTTCTACCACATCGTTTCAAACGAAGTTTTACCATAACATTTCTCTAATTTGGAACCGGTATGGAATTGATTCAATTATGGAATCGTGAATAATCATTGGTTCATTCGCTACATAGTACTCTATCACTTTTCTTCTAGATAGATGGATAGAAATTTTTCTGAAGAGGTTTTAGCACGAATTCAACGTAACTCCAATTTTTTTTTAATTATCAAAATTATTATATTCTAAAAATATAAATAAAAAATAAAAAAGGAATAATTTAAATTTTTTGTCGTTTATTTTTATGAAATGAATAAAAAAGACTGATGGGAGGGAAGACTTGAGTCCTTATTGTTTCTATTCTTATTTTCTCAAATCGCTATAAAGAATAGTTCCTATCTTATAGATATTCTGTGTTAAATATGGTTTAGATATTGAAATTTGCTTTTTTCAATTTTTATAAAATCCTAAAATTTTTGTTTCACAACGAAAAACTGAAATAGAACTATAGAACATAGAGCAATAATAATATATACATATAGACTATGCATTTCCTAGTTTTATATACGTATTTTCATATTTTGTTTAACTTAATATTTCAGTAATATTTCGATAAATTCTATGGGAATAAAAAAATAAAAAAAAAATAAGAATTGTATTCTATTCAATATTAGACCTTTAAACATAAATAGAAAGTTGTTCACAAGAATCTTATTCTAATCAAATTTAGATGATTTAGAATGGAATATGGTCTGGGACGGAAGGATTCGAACCTCCGAATACCGGGATCAAAACCCGTTGCCTTACCACTTGGCCACGCCCCATTAAAATTTCTATTCGACACTAATAAAGAATAATGCTGGTATTAGTTAATAGTCAATTCTAAATACAAATAAATATCAAATTTAGAAAATATATTCTTACTTAAGATTTTTATATGTGTATATATAGAATAAAATGTAATTTATTGATCATTACATATAATTCAATTAAGATATTGTATGAAAGTCGAATTTCTTCTATTCCATTTGGGAATGGGAGGGTTTTTGGTTGGGTGAATTCAAAGACAAAGAAGAATTTTTTCTACCTTACTTTCTTCTTTTTGACTTCATATCAATAACTCAATCAAAATTCAATTATCTCCAAGAACAAAATGTCTGTTATGCTTAATATCTTTAGTTTGATCTGTATTAATTCGGCTCTTTATTCGAGTCATTTTGTCTTCGCCAAATTGCCGGAGGCCTATGCTTTTTTGAATCCGATTGTAGATGTTATGCCAGTCATACCTCTGTTTTTTTTTCTCTTAGCCTTTGTTTGGCAAGCTGCTGTAAGTTTTCGCTGAGATCTTGAATATTATATCCTATAAAATTCAGGATTTATTTCGAAAATTCTATCAATTGGATCAGATAAGTCTCATAATAATGAACCCTCAATTCAAAGAAACTCTTGACTAGACGCGAGAAATCTAAATCATCCCATTTTGTTTGCCAGTGAAAGACACTAATCCTATTAGTATCAGAGTCTTCTAAAATAGATAATCTTGGGTATGAAATGCAATTTTAGTAATGAAAGACTCTTATGACAAAAGAATTTTCATAAATTCTAAATTTTTTCTATTTCTAGAAAGCACTTCATTTCGTGATGTCAAAATAGGATTAGGATATGTGGTATAAAAAAAAGACGATCTATTCCCCCTTTTCCCCAAAAAATGATCTTGGAGATTGTGTAATGCTTACTCTCAAACTTTTCGTTTATACAGTAGTGATATTCTTTGTTTCTCTCTTCATCTTTGGATTCCTATCTAATGATCCAGGGCGTAATCCTGGACGTGAAGAATAAAATGAAAAAAATGATTTGAAATTTTTGAAAGATAAATAAAATTCAAATATTAAATCATCGAGGGAGGTGGAAAGAGAGGGATTCGAACCCTCGGTACAAATAACTTGTACAACGGATTAGCAATCCGCCGCTTTCGTCCACTCAGCCATCTCTCCCAATTGAAAACAAATTCCTATGTTACATTACACATAAAGTAAGGATTAAAAAAGGCTTTCTTTCTATTTTTTTATTATATCTATATATATATATAGATTAGATGTGTATAACTTTTCTCAGTAATTCAATTTAGATTTAGATAAAGTAAGAGCTAAAAGGATCCAATTGTTTTCATTTTGATCGAAGGGGCCCTTTTCTTTTACTCCCACGCCCCGGCTGGCTAGGTCAATACCAATACCTAGCCAGGCCCTTTTTTGTTACAACGAATGACAGATAAAGATAAAACCCTTTCTCGGATTTGAAAACAGAAAGACTTGTTAGTAAATTAAAACAACTCGAAAGTCTCATTTCTTATTATTTGCTTTTACTACCTTTTTTCTATTTTTTGTAATAAAAACTAGATAGATAATAAACAAAAGAAACTCTGGACTCTTACACAACGCATTTTTATGTTATGATTTTAGTGCTTTTAGTGAATCGTCTCTATCAAAATTACTTCAGTAAAAAGAAATAAATTCGTATTTTTTTTTAGTTATTTAATCTTTTCCTAATTTAATCCCGCGAACACAAAAAATAAAGTTAACACTCTAATTTTCATGATTCGTTTAGGATCCTATTTTGATTACGCCAAATACCTCTGTTCGACAAAAGATTCATTTGTATACAATAATCATATTGTAGCGGGTATAGTTTAGTGGTAAAAGTGTGATTCGTTCTATGAATCCCCTTAATAGTTAAGGGGTCCCTCGGTTTAATTTATATTCCGATTAAAAACTTTTTTTTCTTAAAAGGATAAAATCCTTTACCTCTCAATGACTTATTCGAGGAAAAATAGAAATTCTCGTGATTTGTATCCAAAGGTCAATTCGAAATTGAAAAATTGGATTCTAAAATTGCGAAACATAATTTGTGAATTGGATTCCTACTTCCAATTAAATAATTATGAATCAAGATCTATGGCGGAAGATATAAAAGTGTATTTCTAACCGTAACTAAATCTTCAATTTTGAGTTGATAGAGAAGAAATTGAAGCAAAATAGCTATGAAATGATGACTTTGATTTACTAGAGACATCGACATATTGTTTTAGCTCGGTGGGAACAAAGTACTTTTCCTAAGGATTTTAAAAAATAGAAATTCAAGAACGAAGGAACTAGAAAGATTGTTACAATTATCTTACTCTAACGGGATCATCTAGAAAGCAAGTCTTTTTGAAAAAAAAAATATATATATATATATTCAGACAAAAAGCTAACATAGATGTTATGGGTAGAATTTTCATTCACATCTTTTAGATCTCAGAATTTATGCATCTTCCATAAAGGAGCCGAATGAAACCAAAGTTTCATGTTCGGTTTTGAATTAGAGACGTTAAAAATGTTGAATTGAATCGACGTCGACTATAACCCCTAGCCTTCCAAGCTAACGATGCGGGTTCGATTCCCGCTACCCGCTTTAGACCCTCTCTTATCGAATTTATAGATTAATTCATATATTCATTCTTTATATTTCTTTCTTAATTAATATTAAAATATTAATAGGAAGAAATATAAAGAATGAATATATAAAACTCTTACTTATATATTCGCTATTTTCATTCTCTCTATATTAATTAATAATTAATGCATGATTGAATTAAATATACAATTCCTAAAAAAATCTCACATACAATCCGATTTTTTTCAAACAAGAAGCAAAATTAAAATGAATGAAAAGCGTCCATTGTCTAATGGATAGGACAGAGGTCTTCTAAACCTTTAGTATAGGTTCAAATCCTATTGGACGCAATGTATTTCCATCTATTTTTTTAGAAAAAAAATAATCAATTTCTTTATGCTTGTTCCTGAAGTATAAAGCGTTCCAT